ACTCCTTACCACCGAAGGATTTCGTCGTACACTTGAAAGATAGCCCAGAAAATAGAAAGAATGATTGTATAATTGGTTTATATGGATCCTGTCCGGTTGAGACCACAAGTAAAAATGAGATTGCCAAAAACGGACAAGGTAAGATTTCCATTTCTTCATACGAAGATGAGTCCCCTTTGAAGCCAGAATGGATTTTCCTTGATATCTGACATAATGCATAAAAGGGTCTTTGAACAACCATAGGGTCTTATGAAAATCATTACGAAGCACTACTACAAGTAGTTCTATTTTTCCATAAAAATGTGTTCGCTCAAGAACAGTTCCAAAGGATGTTGATCGTAAATGATCAGATTGTTTACGGAGAAAAACAAATACCAATTCACATTCATATACATGAAAATTATATATGAACAAGAAGAATCTTCTATTCTCTTTTGAACAAAGGGAAATGGATTTCTTTGGAGCATTGAGACTATTCGAATTCTGATAGTCGTGGAGAAAGAATCGCAATAAATGCAAAGAGGGGGCATCTTGTATCCAAGAGTGAAGTATTTGAACCAAGATTTCCAGATGGACGGGGTGAGGTATTAGTATATGTGACACATGATTTAAATGTGACAATTTGTCCTCGAAAAAGGGAAAAATTGAATGGATAGATCGTAAATTAGGAGATTTTGCTATTTCTTTTTCTTCTAAAGAAAATAGTAATCGCAGCGAGAATGGAATTTCCATAATAACTGCAAAACCCTCTGATACTGTTTGAGTATACAAATTTTTGTTGTGCCCAATGAATCGATTTTGGTTGGAATCATTAATCGAAATAATCAAACGATTCTGTCGATGCATTCGAGTAATTAAACGTTTCACAATTAGTGAACTGGATTTATTGTCATAACCTAAATTTTCCATAGTTTCGTAAAAAATCGAACCATTTAAAGCATAATAATGAGCAAGTGCGTAGATATACTCCTGAAATAGAAACGGATAAATGAAGCATTGTTGCCGAGATCTATCTATTTCGAAATATCCTTGTAATTCCTCCATTTGAAATTCTACTTGGTCCCTTTGGACCAAAGGCACGAGGGATTTCTTGGGTTATCAAATGATACATAGTGCGATACGGTCAGAACAAGGTATTATAGTAAAAAGGAGTAGATACCCTGAAGAGGGGGAGTACAGCCCAAGCAATGGATCCTCTCTTTCCATCCAATTTGTTTGTGTTCATTATAGTTACAAGAGATGGTTAGAAATCCTTTATTTTCGCAACCCAATCGATCTTTTGACTTTGGAATAAATTATTTTTATCAGTATACCGTTTCTTCTACACACTCGTCTCCACTCCATACTCTATAATAGAGAAAGAATGGTTAATAGTTAGGATTCATGAAAAAAAAAGGAATCGATGATCTACTCATAGGAGAATTCTTTCCCGCATTAGGCACTAATCTATTTTTAACATCTAATTAGATGGGGTAATCATTCGAATTATGAACCGAAGCTCGTTGCTTTTGGTTTCCTTAGCATTGGAGCCATTAGGGCTCTATCCATTTATTCACGCGACCCAACTGTGAATTGATTTGGTACCGTTACAAAAATCAAAACAAGATTTTGTACCGCCCTGGTTAAGGATGAAATATTCCCAGAGCTCTCCATTGATACGACATGCTGTTTTTTCCATTCATTCCCCTTCAGGATCAGTCGTGGTCTTACAAACTCTACCAATGGTATGGACGAATCCGTTGCTTCATCCAAATGTGTAAAAGATCATAGCCGCACTTAAAAGCCGAATACTCTACCGTTGAGTTAGCAACCCGTGTAAATATGGTATGTAGATACGATCTAAATCAAAAAATAAAACAAAGAGATTGGATTGTTCTACCCAAGCAAAACAAAACACTGAACCAGCAACAAATCGAAAAGAAACATTTGTTGATCAATAGAGACTTCTTCTGTCACAGCGAATCTGTCGAAGCCATCATTTGAGTGAATGAAAGAAACAAACTTATGGGACGTAGAACAATGGATCCTTTTATTTATCCACGATCCAATTATAAATCGACCGATACACCGTTGTCAATATGAATTGAATGTTGAAAAACAAATTCCATAAACATAAACAAAATAAGGACTTGTGTTGGATTGGCACTACTATTCACTCGATCTTTTTTTTCTATTCGTTTCATGTCAGATTTTTTTGTCGTTATATGATATGGGATCGTGTGTTAGCAATAGTGAATAAATATGAATAGAGCAAGAAAAAAAGGAACGGTAGAGAAAAAATTACACAAAGCTAGATATTCCCTTTTTGTATTTCAGAAATTTCATTTCGTTTTATTAATTTGAAGTTCCTTAAATACTTCCGCTTTTTTTGAAATATCATGAACAGTTCGTGTAGGTTGAGCACCCTTCTCAAGGAAATATAGAATAGAAGGAACATTTGAATAAGTTTGTTTTTTTATCGGATCGTAAAAACCCACTTTACAAAGATCTCTTCCTTCTCTTCGGGATCGAACATTAATTGCAACGATTCGATAGATAGCCCATCGGGATAGATATAGATGAACAATACCCCCCCTAGAAACGTATAGGAGGCTTTCCCCTCGTACGGCTCGAGAAAGAATGATTCGATTTTCTGTATAGAGTGAAAAATGGATCCATAAAAATCATCAATTAATTAGGATTTGAGTAATTTTTTTATTCTTCCTTACTGAAAAAGAAATCTCATTCATACTCATAACTCAAGTTGGGTAATTCTCAAAGAGATCGAAGGTAAATCCTTAGACATTTATTGAGTCGTCTCTAACCTCTTTTGGTTGTCTCATCTAGAATCTATTCTCGTTTCTCATTATGATCTAGTTATTGAGACAATGGAAAGTGGCGTTTCCTTGTTCCGGTATCCTTTATCTTTGCTTTGAATCATTGGGTTTAGACATTACTTCGGTGATCCTTAATTGTTTCAAAATGGCAGCAACATACCTTTTGTTCTTGTTCTTTCTATTGAAAGATTACACAAATGATTGATTCCCCAATACACTTTTGATCGAAAAAGTTTTACCAATTCCGACAAATTGTACTTTTTTGCTTTTAGATTTGAAACTTGTTCGAATTTTTGATTTTTACTTCGAAGATATCCTTACGAAGTTGGAACAACCTATTGACTGGCACTAACCCTAGATCCTTCCCTCTGATAAATGAATCAAGAATTTATGCTCGAGCTCCATCATGTACTATCCCCCCAAAAATTGAGGCCTAGTGGCATAGAACAAACTATGTCGAGTCAAGAGCATCTTCATTGATATATAAAATGGAAATGGTGGGTGCAAGAATCCACAGCAGATCTTGTCCTTCAAGTCGCACGTTGCTTTCTACCACATCGTTTCAAACGAAGTTTTACCATAACATTCCTCTACCTCTAACTTGGAACCGGTATGGAATTGATTCAATATGGAATCATGAATAGTCATTGGTTACATCAGTGCATAGTAGAATAGTCCATACTTTTTTCTATATAGATGAATATACATTTATTTCTCTGGGAAAGTCTCAGCAAGAAGCCAATTTAACCCCATATTCTGTCATATGAATAACACACATTTCTAAAAAACACTAAGAATGCGCTGCTTAAGACTTATTTATATCTACACCTTCAACATATTGTTCGGGACAATCACTCATGAACAGTCCAATTCTTTCTTGAACAACTAAGCTAAAGAAGAGTATTGAATTAGATCATCAATACCGGAACAAAATAAAACGATTCATTAACTAAATAAGTTATTCTAATGACCCAGAAAAGTCGCAAGTAACTCGATAGAATAAATTAACCAATCTCACACTTCTTCGAATATTTAAGATTTATAAGGTAAGGAATCATAAAAAATGCTTTCAAGAATTTCCTACTTCGACAGAATGATCATTATTAGAAATAAGTTTTCCTGGAAAGAATGAGTTTGATCTCTAAATCAATCAAATCAACAAATCGCCACAATCAAAACAAGTAATTAAAAGGTTTAGCAGATATCTCATTAATGAAAGATACACAAATTTTATCATTATAAGAGAAATCCTTCTTTCTTTTCCAATTGAATCATCAACGATTTAAACCAGATAAATGGGTCGAGAAAAAAATCCAATTTGTTTGGATTCATGGAAATGAATAAAAAAGGAAAGGCTTATATAATATAAGATAATATTAAGGTCGTTATTCTCTCATCTGATTGAGAAAATCAGAATCGTAGGAGTATGCTCTTTCCGTATTCATCAGATACACCGAAGAATTGTGACCGTAAGTCATCATGTATATTTAAGAGATCACAAATCTATTTCACCGAAACCGAAATATCTGTGTTACTAACATCGAACAATAAGAATACATATGGACTGGACATGGTTCATTTTATACGGATTTTGGTTTATTTCAGGTTCAGGAATCTTTCCTGAAATTCTATTTCCATTCCATTATGGAATGGAAATAGAATGTATGAATCTCCTCCCGTCGTTTCATCGATCTCCAATTATTCATTGGAGCCCAATGAATTTAAAATAAAAGCAATTAGGTCCAAAGAAAATACATCCGTTCCGTATTGAATTTTATTCTTTTTAATGCGATCCATATAACACAGATATTGAAATTGATACCTTCCTTTGCTAATTAACTCGTATTTACACAATTTTATGAGGATCATAGTCAAAACGAATCAAAAAAATATCTTCTTACGGGATGCTATCTTGTATAGGTATACAGCCAACCGAGTCCAAATCAATTCGATTCGTTCTTTCTCTTTTTATTTTGTTCCACCCCAGACTTAGTAGCTTTAATTCCAGTGATGAAATGAGTACCAAGAACTCCTCCCGTTTCAAATTCAGGATCCACCTAAAATTAGTCATTTTGAATACCTCATTCACTTTAGGAAAGATAGAGACCTATCTTAGGCATTTCGACTCACAATGCATCATGTGGGAATCAAAAAAGTATATGATACTTCTATGAATCATTAGAAATCAGAAAAAAAGATGGGATGGGACCGCGTTGTATCCAATATTACACTTTGAAACAGAGGATTGTTAAAGAAAAGAGAACATTGTTATGATAGAATCGGGGCTGGGACGGAAGGATTCGAACCTCCGAGTAACGGGACCAAAACCCGCTGCCTTACCGCTTGGCCACGCCCCATTTAGATTTCCATTCGACACTAATAACACTAATATGTCTATTGGTTGTTCGTCAATTCCCGCCCCAATATATATATATATATGGAATCTATTTTTGCTAAAATTCTACACATGTAGATGTAGAATCAAAATGAATTTATTGCTCATTATATATAAATCAATTAAGATATTGTAGAAAAGTATGATTGATTTTTTCTATTCTCATTTGAGAATTGAAAGATTTTTGATTGGGGGAGTTCAAAACAAAAGAAGAATTTTTTTGTTTGGCCTATCTTCTTTCTTCATTTTTTCCCTTATATCAATAACTCAATAATAATGAAATTCTCTCCAAGAGCAAAATTTTTCTTATGCCTAAAACCTTTAGTTTGATCTGTATCTGTCTTAATTCTACCCTTCATTCGAGTAGCTTTTTCTTCGCCAAATTACCTGAGGCTTATGCTTTTTTCAATCCAATCGTAGATATTATGCCAGTCATACCTGTGCTCTTTTTTCTCTTAGCCCTTGTTTGGCAAGCTGCTGTAAGTTTTCGATGAGATCTTGAATACTGTCCTAGAAAAATTCATGATTGATTCGAGGAAAAAAAAAAAAGAAATTTATCCTAACAATTGATCTTGATAAGATCAAGATAAGTCTTACATTATGAACTCTCGATTCAAACATGGAAATTGGATAGCTGAGATGGATCTGGATCACCCCTTTTTCTCATTCTGACCCTCCTAAGGTCAAATACCTTATGTAAGGTCCCCCACAATACGTAATTGTGAGTATGAAAAACAAAATTTCGGTAACGAAGGAAATCTTATCTTATTACAAATGAATCCCTTTCTTTTCTAGAATAGAAAGAAATTTCTTGGTGTCAAAATGGGATATGCGGCACAAAAATAGAGAATCTATTCCCCTATTTTCTTTCCACCAAAAAAGATCTTGGAGATTGTGTAATGCTTACTCTCAAACTATTCGTTTACACAGTAGTGATATTCTTTGTTTCTCTCTTCATCTTCGGATTCCTATCTAATGATCCAGGACGTAATCCTGGACGTGAGGAATAAAAAAATCGGAGGTTTTTAGTTCCTGGATTTCTTAATCTTCTTAAGATTTTATCTATTCCATACATTTAACCAAGATAAGAAGGGATCAAGATTTTTTAGAATTCGAAAGATGAGAAATCTCAAGTGATCGGAAGGGACGGAGAGAGAGGGATTCGAACCCTCGGTACGAAAAATCCGTACAACGGATTAGCAATCCGCCGCTTTAGTCCACTCAGCCATCTCTCCCAATAACAAATTGATAGTTCATTTGTAACGCGCGAAGTAAAGATTGAGAAAATCAAGGTTCTTTTATTCCCCGGCCTGGCCAGTCTCTAGCCAGGCCATTCCTCGTTTTGTTCCAATGAATCATAGATCAAATGATTTTTCTGGTTTAAAAAAGAAAATACTTGTTATTATGGCAGTGACAAAGGCTATTTCCATTCCTATGACACTCCTGTCATTTCTTATGATTCTTTATTTTTTGCTTTTTTATTTTATTGATATTGACTTACTGGAATGAAAAAACACACATTTCATTTCTCATGGGAAAAGCTTTGTTTGAACACTTGAGTCCGCAAAAAAGACGAATACTATTATTTTTTATTTTTCACTAGATACAATTAAACCAAATTCATAAAATTTGGCAGTTAAATGAATAGAGAAAAGAGTAACCTCGAAAAAGATAAGATGCAAACTCTCACTTTTTTGCGGGGAGGGGGGGAGAAATCGTTTCTTTACTTGAAAAAGAATTAATGGAAAAAAAAAATGGAACTACCGATTCTTGCACAACTCATTCTTATGTTTATGTTCCGACTTCAATGGCTATTTCGAGCCGGGACTGTCAGTAATGATTCTCCATGCAAAAGATATAACTTGTTATTTAAACGAATCTTCGTCTATTTCATTAAGTCCCCCATCGGAACACGTCAGCACTTACTGCAATTTTCATGATTCTAATCCCATCTTGATTACGTCCCATTCGCTTATTCGACAAATAGTAAATTCATAGAATATAATAATATTGTAGCGGGTATAGTTTAGTGGTAAAAGTGTGATTCGTTCTATCGACAACGGAAATAGTTAAAGGGTCTTTCAGTTTGATTCATATTCCGACCGATAAACTTTATTTCTTAAAGAGGTTTAATCCTTTAACCCTCAATGACACATTTGAGGAAGAATATAATTCTAGTGATTTGTATCCAAAATTCAATTAGAAATTGAACAACAAAATTCATTGGATTATGGAATCGCGAAGCAGAATTTTTCTTTGTATTGTAAGTTGGATCAACCCTTACCATTC